TTGAGAAAAGATCAACCATTTATGGTATGGATTATCGCAATTTCTGTGTATATCTGTTCAATGCAATTACAATGAATAAATTCTCCTAATTTATATTTCTGTGTATACTATATTACTATAATATGATCTATACTACTATTTATTATAATCGAATAAAGTAGTTAAGTTAAAGTTAAGTTAATAGTAATAGTAGCATATGGTTTTGTTACTGTTTCATTTTTTTTCTCCCTCGGATGAATCGAAAATCTCAGAGTATTTATTTTCACTATTTTCACCCGGAGTATATGTTTTCATGGGTCGAACCAAAAAAATAAACTTGGAAAATTTGCCTCTTCCTCTTTAACTTTTTTGTCTGCTATAGGAAACTAGGAATGAACGTTCCTTTTCATGATTCGGATTTATTCGCCATTGGCGAAACCAAAATATCGGATGCATCGATAGGGAAATTTTTGGTACATGAATTCATGATCAGATATCTATATCTTATATAAATCCTATATAGACAGACATAACCTAGTCTTTTTTCTGGAATCAGTCAAAGATATTGAAGAATAGATTGCTCTTGTACTTGTAACTCAGAATGAACGTTTTCGGTGTAGAAAATAAATAGCGATTTATTCCTATGGGTATTCCTGTGGAGCACCCAAGAGCAAGAAGATTCAATCGAACCCACATTGTATGGTCCAAGGAAATTGCGGATCTGCTTCCACAATTTAATTTATATAGAATCTTGCTATCAGTCTTAGTATCAGAATAGCGGATATAGTCATGATTCAATGGGTCAGGTCCACTTACTTTTTTTTTATCCATTTATCATTTTTCCGCTGGATTTGATACTGATTGGAACAGGAGAGAAGTATGAATACTTTGGTAATTGCTACTTGGGTATCTAGAATATCTATGTCCCAAGATAAAAAAATATGAATAATGAAAGATGAGGAGGAGTCTATCCTTTACTAAGATAGCAGAGTAGTCTTCCTAATGTGGGACACCCTATTATCATAATGAATGAACAAAAGTTCAACCTTATAACTCCATTCATTATAAATAACTTTGACAGGCAGTTCCCCTTTTTATCCCATCTCTATCGGAAGCGGAAAAATGACCAAGCTTCATGGAAAAGCCCTTTATCGGATTTGAACCGATGACTTACGCCTTACCATGGCGTTACTCTACCGCTGAGTTAAAAGGGCCCATTTAATTCAATCCAAAAATTAGCCCACTAAGAGTCTACTGCATATACCTATGCAGTTATATCTTGTACATATTATATATATAATTATACTCAAAATAATATATGGGTTTCATTCAGGAACAATGAATGTATTAACCTAGTTTAGGTTAATTGAATTGATAATGATAATTATGTGGTGAATGGTTCCAAGACCGACTCTCTCATAATTGTTTTTATTGAGGGATCTTAATCTTCATTGAAAAATACATATAGTAACTATATAGCTGAATTTTCTGGCTTAGTGTGAGAGACATACCTGATCTTAACGACTTAACGATTAACCATGCGCGAATCAATGAGTGAAAATTATAATGAAGGGGTTTTCCTTTTTCTGTCGGGCAAAATATCCCCTAGGTCTATCCTATACTCCATTATTAAAATTTTATTATTATTAGATTTTCTTAGATAATTTCTTATATACCAATATTATAATGTATAATGAATGGTTACTGAAAATAGGGAAATTCTATTCTATTACATTAATTCTATGTATACGTAATCACGAAAGCACGAAAGGTTGTTCGTATCCTGTCATTATATTGACAATTCCAAAAAACTATACATACTATGAGTATAGTATGATGGCGATCGGGTGGGCATGCCCCTATCGTCTAGCGGTTCAGGACATCTCTCTTTCAAGGAGGCAGCGGGGATTCGACTTCCCCTGGGGGTAGTATATTAGGGTACTACGAAAGAAAAGTTGACCATGGATTATCAATAAACCGACAATTGATTCTTCCTGGGTCGATGCCCGAGTGGTCAATGGGGACGGACTGTAAATTCGTTGGCGATATGTCTACGCTGGTTCAAATCCAGCTCGGCCCAAGAATTCACCGATCCTTGAGGATGATATAACCAATCCGTACTCCGAAAATACATCATAGAAAATACATCATAATATGGGGGAATAAAGAGTCAACCTGACTCCATTTGTTCCTCCATGTTATGATCTTTCTAACAATCTGGATCCATGAATTATTTTAAGCTAATCCGAGAAATAAATGAAAAAGACAATAAAAGAACCCTTTTTCATTGAAAGATGGATTGTCAGTCAATTTGGCAATAAGCATGGATTGCTTTGCTCTTTGCTATTAATCCATCTTCTCTTCTATCTATGTAGATATTTATATCAGTATATCCGTTCCAAACCTCGATGACGATCCATTTTTTTTATTGATATATGACCCGTTATTGTTCCATGAAAATAAAAAATAAAAGATGAAATAAAAATGAATTTTATAATAATAATAATGTAAGCTGTATACCTCATTTTACTGGGATTGTAGTTCAATTGGTCAGAGCACCGCCCTGTCAAGGCGGAAGCTGCGGGTTCGAGCCCCGTCAGTCCCGTAGCGACCTGGGATCCTATGAATCGATTGATTCATCTCTCCACCTTCTGCGAAGAGGGGGGACAAAGACAGGATCTGATTCCCGGTTGAAGGATCCTTATTTCACATTTCTCATCGGGCAAGGCCCCCTTCTGTCGCCCAAATTGCACAATGGATTCTCGATTTATACGTCTCAATCAAGGAAGGAGGATACGGATACTAATAAAAGATCAATCAAATCAAAGATCCTGTCCTTCTGCTCTGGGGGTGGAGAATAGAAAATAGAACGAATAATCTTTTTTTCATTTTTATCTGTCTTTCAAGAAGATTAGATCTTCACAAAAACTTAGCTTATAACTGAATTCGTTTTCCAGTTCACTTCTACTGTTTGGATCTGTGACGAATGTAATACCGGTCGAACCTCATTGATATGAATTGATATGACATCATTCTATTACATAAAGAATGAGGACCGCGTTATAGAAAGGAACGAAAGAGTAGAAAAATATGATAAATTCAAAGGGATCCTTGGTTGGGGGTCAGGAATGGCATTTTTAGATTTGGTATGGATAAAAGATCTTCCTATGTTATACTATTCAATTCTCGACGATGAATTGATTTGATAGATAAGATATTGTTATTCATGATATTATAATCTGATTCAGTATCATCAGGATTCAATTAATCCAATCCCATTGAATTTCAAAATGATGGAGAAGGATTTCTCATCTCTATGGGATTAGATCCCGATTTCTTGCGAAGAAAAATAAAATTCAATAATGATATTATGGAAGTAAATATACTCGCATTTATTGCTACTGCGCTGTTCATTCTAGTTCCTACTGCTTTTTTACTTATCATCTACGTAAAAACAGTCAGTCAAAGCGATTAATTTTAATGAAACTTGAGCTAGTCTTATTTTATTAGTTTAGTTCTTTTATCAACGATTCAATAAATGAAAGGGATTACAATTCCAAGTCTTAAATGAAATGAGCAGACTGGATTGAATCCGCGGTATATGTATCCAATAGATGAGATAGTACGGTGGGGAGAGTTATATGAACCTTTCTACCGTACTATCTATTATATGAGGATATGGAATATGGAATTGATAGAGATCAATCTAGAATCAATACACAATATGTATCTACATACATGTGGATGCAAATCCATAAATGCATTATCACATATTATACTATATATATATAGTATATATATATATATATATAATAGTAGAAAGTAGAAATATATAGTATATATATAGAATAGTAATAGAATAGTAGAAAGTAGAATGTAGATCCAAAAAGCACTCCCATTTTATCTCTTCGCTCCACCGATCCATTCGTTTTTCTTTTGATGAATCCGCTCCAAAGTTAATAACTTAATTGTAATTGCTCTAATTGATAAGTTTGTCTTTAACATTGATAGGTTTGTCTTTAACTAAGTTAATAACTTTCATAATGATGATCAGTAATCATCATATATTTTTGTATTGATAAAGTAGTAGAACTAATTCATTTCATTATTGCAAATTAGTGGAGGAGTAGTAGTATGTGTATATACAAAAGAAAGGCAAGTCATTTATTTATTTTTTACATTTAGAACTCCATTCTGAAGAAAAAGAAATAATTGTGAATTGGATGATCCTTACTAGATCATAGATGATCCAAGGAGTTCTATGGTAAGTTATTCGTATCTGTAAAATGGGTAGTAGACCCTGTCCTGTCGATTTTTTCATGCTTGAACCCTGGTGGTGATGCGATAAAGCATAAATAAAATCCCAGGAGTCTAAGATAAGTATATGTGGGCGCTCCTCTTTTCTTATGCGTAGCCCCTGGTTATACAACCACTAGGTCTAGGTTAGGTTGCCTACGGTATAAAGTCGATATTGTATCTACATAATAGCAGAACGACTCCCCCTTTGAACAGTAAAGAGGGAAACAAATAAAATAGGGATTGTTGCTCCTCATTGTAATATCCATAATGAGGTTATGGTAAGAACGGGTTCATCAAAAAGAAATGGAATATTTTGGAGGAATGAATTTGATTGGAAAAAAATCCATTTTCTATCATTATCAGGTGAGTTGCTTTTATTTTCTAAATAGGAACGTGGTAATAATGGAAATAGCGGATTCAAAGGTTAAAGGTAATTAATTACTCAATTTCTGTCGAATTTGGAGATGGAAGATATATTTATTTAAACATAAAATGATCTAATCTAATTTATCTATGAATTATTAAACGAAACAATTGATACAAGCTGATTACTGAACTCAATTACAATCAATAAGTAGTATTCTTAGAGTCCACTTCTTCCCCATACTACGAGTGAAAGGGAAAACGTAAAAACTACCATTAAAGCAGCCCAAGCGAGACTTACTATATCCATGTGAATCATGCCCCCTATCTCGATGAATATGAAGGAATTGTTACATTATTGATCCCTAAAATAATAATAGGGGAATTGGTGGTGCAGAGTCAAAAAAATGACATTATGACTTAAAGCTATTGATAAACCGATCCAATGGATCCGCTTGTAACAAGTTTATATTTCCGGATTTCTAGTGAGGAAGAATTAAGCCCAAGCGGAACAGATACACGTTACCCATTGGAAGTAGCAAGGGGATGCTACTAAGGGAATAGAACATGTCCTAATAGTAAGACCTATTCTTTGTTTTGTTGCTTTTCATAGGGAAAATCTATATATACATATATACCATCAAGATGGATAACTGTATCTCCCCTTGATCTAAGCTAAACCTTACTATCTCTGTTTCTGTCAAACAATCGTTAGACACCCTATTACGGGTGTCATAGTTCTTTTTTACTTTATAGTTATAGGGACCAGTCAACCATTCACTATTGAATGACTGGCTGAGCACTGAAATCCTATCGCGAGTATGGTATATACACAAAGACAAAGTTTCTTCAGCCCCCTCCACAATACCTAATTGGATTCCCCCAAGGCGAATCCAAGCAAGATCTAATTCACGACGGAATCAGGAGACACTCCAGTGGATATTAGTGGATTACTGGTAGGGTAAAGTAATTAGTAAAAATTGATAGTTATAGTCTTTACAATAAGTCACGCCCCCTGGATGGGATCCTCGGAGCAAAGAGTTCTATTTCTTTCATAGAACCTGCGTATTTTGAAGCTTATTTTGAAGATAAATAAAGTATGGACAGCTCTTTTCGTCCGCCGGTCAAAAATCGGGCGAGTTATATCAGCGAAACTGGATTACGAGCCATTTGTTCTGATTTGTTGTGTTGATCAGGCGACACCCGGATTTGAACTGGGGAGAAAGGATTTGCAGTCCCCCGCCTTACCACTCGGCCATGCCGCCAAAAAGTAAATAGGCTTAAATATTCTATTCTTTTTGGAGAGGGTTACTGAATCATGTTGGTTTTTATTGGATTTGCATCTTCCCGTTTTCCTTTTTTACCCAACTTAGTCTTTATCTAGTTAAGATCATATCATTTTCTTAGATTGATTGTATAGTATCTCAACATAAGACCTCAAAACTTCCCTTTTTATTGATTGCATTGAAAGAAAAGAAAATAAAGAAGAAATTTCCAGTCACAGCCACTCAACACTTAATTGGAACCATTAACTATTGAACGAATGTGAATTTACGAGTGGTTCTCCAACTGCCTTACCTTAATGTCAGAAGAAGAAAAGAAAATTGATAACATGACGAATCAGTATCAATCCTTTTCAATTCCAATTAATTATAATAATAACTATGTGTCTATGTAAACCCCAAACAGGAAGATAGCTTACACACCCTTATAGTGAATAGTGAATCATGATCCGTTTGGAATAGAAATTCATAATATAGCAATAGCACGAACGAAATATATATCCAAGTGGAACTGCGAGAAAGGATGGGCTAGCTAATCTATCTAGCTTCGCATTACTTCATCGATAGAACTCCTCTTATGTACGTACTGCAATCGTATTCTACTAATAAAATTAAATGTATCTCTCAAATATATCTCTCGTTTCTGTGAATCATCTTTTGAATAACGGAATCAACGAGCTAAGTGCTAAACTAAAAGAAAAGCCACCCGGATTCTTCCTAATAATTCTGTTTCTCTATCATTTCTCTAATATGGATAGAGTAGATATAGAACAGATCAAATCCTGAATCAATCCATCTTTCTGGTACCCAACCCGATCATAATATAATAATTGATAGATAAAAGGTACAACATAGATAAAGAAATTGGATCAAATAGACCAATCTTTTTTTTTATATTCTATAATGAGATTCAATAGATATGATATCAGTGGCAGGAAACAACTTGTTTCCATGAATGGTTTATCGAGTCATTTACATTTGCATCTGTTGCTCGAGTTGTAAAATTCGCCTTATGCCGCCCTCCGTCCATACATTCCATTTACATATATATGTATGTCTTGGGGGTTGGATAAAATTTCATGTGATTCAGTAAACGGAATATACATTCCATCATTGCTAGATCGATCTCTATCCGTACGGTTCGGTAAAGAGTGAGCCAATAATGGGATTTTTTCGAAAAACGGGAAACTTAAGATGCTCCGGGATGGTGAAGATGAGGGAATGTTTACAATACCTGGATTTAGTCAGATCCAATTTGAGGGATTTTGTAGGTTCATTGATCAGGGCTTGATGGAAGAACTTCATCAATTTCCAAAAATTGAGGATACAGATCAAGAAATTGAATTTCAATTATTTGGGGAATCATATCAATTGGTGGAACCTTTGATAAAAGAAAGAGATGCTGTGTATGAATCAATTACATATTCCTCTGAGTTATATGTACCCGCGGGGTTAATTTGGAGAACCGGTAGAAATATGCAAGAACAAACCGTATTGCTTGGAAACATTCCTCTAATGAATTCCTTAGGAACCTATATAGTAAATGGAATTTACAGAATTGTTATCAATCAAATAT